AAAAAGAATAAAAATGAAAGTAAAGGTTTTATTTTTTTGATAGATCGTTTCGATATATCGTAGAGCACTTTTTTTCTTCTCATTCGAGATATTATGGGCAATTAACCAACCTATTAATGTACTGAATCCAATGAGTTAAAAAAAAATAAGTAAAAGGTAATATCAGGTCGTTCGCCCCCAAATGGATTAGATCCTTTTTATTGAAAAAGAAAAGAAATGATCAAAATTGAAGTTCTTTTCAAATCCAATTTTTTTATTTTATTCCAAAATTACTTAAATATAATATAATTTATTTAAGTAATTTTGGATGAAGTTACACGACACAGTTCTTATTACTATTACTTTACTCAACTCACGAATTGCACAATGAATCTGTCGATTCGGAATCACAGGACCGATCGATGTCATAGCTGATGAATCAAGAACTTTCAATTGAACTAAACTAATCCTGTCAATTGGTTTTTTCTTACCGTTACTGTTATATCTGGGAAAAATGGAAACTTAGGTAAGTGTTTTATCAACATATGTAACAAAAGAACATATCTAATTTAGCTCTTTCATGCCTACTATAACTAGTTATTTCGGTTTTCTACTGGCTGCTTTAACTATAACCCCAGCTCTATTGATTGGTTTGAATAAGATACGACTTATTTGAAATGAATTGAATGAACAATTCATAAAAATGAATATTTCTCTGAGATTCCAGGCGTTCCAGGTTCCTTTCCACATCAATTGCCAATTCTTGGTTATTGAGATTCACGGATAATTCAGATTAATATTTAGGGATAGATCTTACCCATCTTTTTATCCCCTCAAAAAACCGAAATGATTGAAGTTTTTCTATTTGGAATCGTCTTAGGTCTAATTCCTATTACTTTGGCAGGATTATTCGTAACTGCATATTTACAATACAGACGTGGTGATCAGTTGGACCTTTGATTGAGTAACATTTCTTTTTTTTGATTGACCTCCTCCCTGCGGGAGGTCAAATTCAAGTTTCAATTAAACTTTTTTTTGTTAAGTTTTTTTATTGTGATTCGACATAACATAAACGGAATCACGCTCTGCAGGATTTGAACCTACGACATCGGGTTTTGGAGACCCGCGTTCTACCGAACTGAACTAAGAGCGCTTTCTTATTACAGGAGATACGACTGTAGTGTAAAGAAAAGGTTTTTTTACCCCCAAACATATCTTGCATACATATAGCATGCAAAAATGAAAGATTATGTCCAATTTCAATCGATCTTAATTAATCCCTCGTTACTGCCCATAAGAGAAGTAATAGGTAGGGATGACAGGATTTGAACCCGTGACATTTTGTACCCAAAACAAACGCGCTACCAAGCTGCGCTACATCCCTTTTTAAAGTTCTTGTACAGTGTCATTGTACAAAATCCCTGTCTTGTTTTCCACATTGTTATTTTCCCCTCTATCTATATACAATTTTCTTGTCATTTCTTCTTTTTGGTTTCATATAATAAAATAATTTTATACATCTGAAACCTAACGTATAAAAAAAATGAAAATTTATCTTATCGGCGTATCGTATAAAAAAAAGAATAAAAATTTATCTTATCGGAAATGCTCAGGAAGAAGGGGTCATCTTTTTCTTTCTTTTTTAGGGACAGGAAAATCTCATCTATCGGTTCATTGTACATATCTATTTTAGTTAGGAATTCCGCGTAAAGTAAAAAAAAAAAATACAAATGATCTTGAACTACAACATCTGACCATACATATATGTATTACAATAAAGAAGGAGGATTTTCAATGCGAGATATAAAAACATATCTCTCCGTGGCACCTGTGCTAACTACTCTATGGTTTGGGTCTTTAGCAGGTCTATTGATAGAAATTAATCGTTTATTCCCAGATGCCTTGTCATTCCCTTTTTTTTCATTCTAGTTATTAATATGCGAAGAAATGAAGAAAATTAGGGGTACAATTCTACGTGACGTGACTAAAATTTCGCCCCTTCCTTTTTTTTCAGTTCTTTAGGATAGGAGGAGGATAGGAAGGAAAGAAAAAAGAAAAAGTGTATTGAACCTCGACAAAAATCTGGTGAATCTAAGATCGAATTTTGGGAAACAGAAATGGAAATGTGTATCCAGATCTAGGGCAGAATCCACGAAATCATAGCATAGAAAGAAGATACTTAAACGAAATATTGGGATTTAAGATAGGAATAATTGATAGTTAGAAAGAAATTGTATTACTTAATTATTACTTTATTATTAATTATTACTTTATTATTATTAATTACTTTATTAATTATTACTATTACTCTATTAATATTAATTGTAATTATATAATTACAACACATACAACACAACGAAATCTTTAGAAATGAAAATGGAATTTCAAGTTAGTAACTTCTATTGATTTTCTTATTGATTTTTTTGTTCTTTTATTCTTCTTCAGTTCGGGTCGAAAATAGAAGAAGTTAAGTCGATCCAAAATCAAAAGGGGGTTCATGGCCAAGGGTAAAGATGTCAGAGTCAGAGTTATTTTGGAATGTACCAGTTGTGTCCGAAATGGTATCAATAAAGAATCGCCGGGTATTTCTAGATATATTACTCAAAAGAATCGACACAATACATCCAGTCGATTAGAATTGAGAAAATTTTGTCGCTATTGTCACAAGCATACGATTCATGGGGAAATAAAGAAATAGATGGAACGGAACGTGTGCGCGATCTTTCCAAGGAAGAGGAAGAGGAAGAACTTAACATATTTAAGTTAACATATTTAACTTAACATAAATATAACATATATAATATACATAATATATACAATACAAATCAAACCCGATTTCATTTTCATATATATATACATACATATGATATGTATTATATATGAGTTGTATAATATAAACGATGCGAATCAAAGCCTATTTCGGTCAGATCTGAAATGAATAAAGAAATAGAATTTTAGAGATAAGGAATAAACCATGGATAAATCCAAGCAACCTTTTCGTAAATACAAGCGATCCTTTCGTAGGCGTTTGTCCCCAATTGGATCGGGGGATCGAATCGATTATAGAAACATGAGTTTAATTAGTCGATTTATTAGTGAACAAGGAAAAATATTATCTAGACGGGTGAATAAATTGACCTTGAAACAACAACGATTAATTACTATTGCTATAAAACAAGCTCGTATTTTATCTTTGTTACCTTTTCTTAATAATGAGAAACAATTTGAGAGAGCCGAGTCGATCCCCAGAACTACTGGTCCTAGAACCAGAAATAAATAAACATACTCCTCAATTGACTCAAAACTCCAATCGGAACTCAAGCTCAGATTGATGTTTTGTTCAAAAGGCCTAGAATCCCGATTTATTTCTTGTGTTATAAGAAATAAAAAATGGGGGAAGAAGAAATCTTTTTTTTTATTGAAACATGTTCGTTCATTCCTACTACTTATCTTACTTAATTTTTTTTATTCTATCTTCCCGGAGTTCATTCTCCGGGGAATTCTGTTTCAATTTCAATCATTTCTGTATTATATTTTATAATATCATATCCTTTATTTGATAATCTGATTGGAAATCATGTAAAGACAATTCTTATTTGATATAGATATTTGCGCAAGTATTTTACGATTAAGAAGCAATTGCTTCTTGTACAGATTTGGTATTAATCTACTATAATTATAGAATACCTTATTCTCACGAATTACTGCATTTATTCGAGTGATCCACAAACTACGAAAATCCCTCTTTTGCCTGCCTCTATCTCGATGAGAGGAAACCAAAGCTCTCATTTTCTGTTGAGTAGTCGTTCGAGTAAGTCTTGAATGAGCCCCAATAAAGGTTGATGCAAATAAACGAATTTTTGTTCGACGTTTCCGAGCTGTATATCCTCGTCTAACTCTGGTCATTGAATCAAATTAAACCTTAATGAATAACTAATTGATTTCTCTTCTTTCAGTCATCCTTTACCCCCCGTCAATTAATAACAAAACGGATTATTCCGATATATAAAATAAAAATTCCAATGGCTTTTGCTACTATGACTTTCCCCAACCACGATTTTTTATTCCTTCCAGGCATTTCACCTGGAAATAAGAAATTCTAACGATACCAAATAAAAAAAAATAGTGGGTTCCATCGTTTCTATGGTTACTTTTTTTTTTAAACGGTGAGGTCCTCTCTATACACCGGAGCCTCTTCTTTCACTTTATCAAATGTTATTGTTAACTTGTATAGTTCACACTCTTTGGCTCTACCCATCAATTATACAGTAATAGTTCTTTTCACAATAAGAGTTATCCATACAGTGACGGCATTTAATTATGAAAGTTGGCTAGGTAGCTGACCCTGTTAGTCCGTTCTTTCAAGAATAGGAGTATAACCTTTTTGCTTCTTATAATACCATTTCCTCCGCTTAATGGATAACCATTTGCCCCCAATGGGGAATTGCTTTTCATCTCAAATCTAGGTGATTGGATTTGCACCAATGTAAACCATAAATTCCAAACACAATATAGGTATATGATAGATCTTCTCTATCTATCCTATTCATTGGTACTGGTCATTGATACTGGAAAATTGTCTCATTTGTTCGAACTCATGATCTGAACGAGTCGCACATACACCCTAGTGCATGTTCCTCGACGCTGAGGACATCCTCTAAGAGCGGGAGATTTCGTGACATTTCTTATTGGCTGTCTTGTGTTTCTAATAAGTTGTTTAATAGTTGGCATGTCGTATGTATATATAGAATTCTAGAATGGAATGGGTTGGTTTAGATCGATCTTAACCTGATGATTGATGATCATGAATTTTTTTTCTATTCAATATCAAATCGCAGAAAATTCGAATTATGGTTTGAAATGGATTTACATGAAATCCCTAGTATTTTCATTTTCGACCGCTACAAGATCAACAATGCCATGAACTTGGGCTTCTGTTGCTGACATAAAAACATCTCTTTCCATGTCTTCGGATACAACCCATAAAGGATTACCCGTTCTTTGTACATAAACCTTTGTGAGGGTTTCGCGAAGTTTCAGTAGTTCTTCCGCTTCCAGGATAAATTCGCCTGCTTGTGCCTCATAAAAAGAACTAGCAGGTTGGTGAATCATAACCCTGATGATATTGATATAACATCATGAAGGGTTCTTCTATCTTGCATGATTGGGCTAAAGTAAGGGATAAAAAAAATATAAGAAAAAAGAATAGAATTGTACAACCGTACAGGCATCTTTTGTGCATACGGCTCTACAATGGAATTTACTTTTTCTTTTTCTTCTCTTCTATTCTATTGAAGAAAGAAATAGAATCCATCCGATCCGGATCGTTGAATGATCCATTTACCACCCTTCCTTTCGTAGGAGTAAAAAAAATACTATGATGGTTCTGTTGCTTTATATATTTATTTTGTCTGTGATTTAGCAATCCCAAAGTTCCTTTCTGATACGATCAAATAAGGAAAAAAATGATCTTTTTTTTTTTTTTCATTTTTGTACTTTTTCTTTCATAACATAAATATCAGAAAGAGAATTCTGGTGTGAAAAAGAATGGTTTGTGACGCTGAAATGTACCCCCGACACATAAGATCAAATCCGAAATGACCTCTATTTCATACTACTATCTCGACATAAAATCTCATGTTATGAAAAAAACAATAATGGTTTGCTCATATCGAACTCGAAGTGCCATGCTATTATTACTTATTATTCATATTCAATATGGCGAAGGCATAGTCTTCCTTTTTTTTTTTTTCAAATAAAAAAACTCATTGGCGCCAAGCGTGAGGGAATGCTAGACGTTTGGTAATTTCTCCTCCGACCAGAATGAAAGATCCCATTGAAGCGGCTAATCCCATGCATATTGTATGCACATCGGGTGGCACAAATTGCATAGTATCATAAATGGCTATTCCTGGTATTACCCATCCGCCGGGAGAGTTTATAAATAAATAAAGATCCCTAGTATCATCTTCTATACTGAGATATACCATGAGACCAACAAGTTGATTCGAGATCTCGCTATCAACTTCTTGGCCTAAAAAAAGTAATCTTTCTCGATGAAGTCGGTTGATTAGGACAAAATTGGTTCCCTTAGGAACCGTACGTGCACCTTTGGATGCATACGGTTCAAAAATAAAATTGCGAAAAAAAGAATCAATGTGTCGATTCCAGTTCTATTTCTTTTTTTTTTCTGTAACAGGTTTTTGTTTTTCTAATGAAGGGGGTTTTCTTTCTTCTTCTATTTTTCAAAAAACATAAGATGAGTTTTTGTTCCCTTACCTATAAAAAAAAAGAATTTACTGAACTTATTGAACTAACCTCTCATTGATGTATTGTTTCATCGAGATTCAAATCACGATGTCATTTTATTGTTCCTGAATGGGCCCTTTCCATTTTTTTAGGTTCATGTTTGTTCTACTCCGGGAAAAGATCTGCCCGAATTCTATTTGTACATATAGGGCAAATGATCTCAGTACCACTTTTTTTGTTACGACTTCTTTTTCAATTTGTTTCATGTCTTCTCCAAACTATTCGATGTATTCATCATACTACTCCATTGGTTGGCAGTTTGAGATCGCTCCTATAGTAAGTATAAGAATCGTTTATGATACAAGTGGTAATCGTACATATATTATCAATTTGTTACCAATTTGGTATTTTCTGAACGGAGCCTGGAGACTTTATTTTATCAGTCCAAGTCAACCATAAATTCTTCTAATTGATAATATTGATCCCCAATATAAATTGATCTAATTGTACTTCACGCTCCAAATGATTGATGGTTCACTCAATCTCAATACAATATTTCTTGGGCGAAACAGAGGATATCTCGATCGGGGGAGAGAACGGGTAAATCCCATATGACCCAATATGTCTGACAAGTCGCACTATACGTCAACCCAAACTGCATCTTCCTCTCCAGGACTCCGAAAAGGTACTTTTGGAACACCAATGGGCATTAAATTAAAGAAAAAAAACTAAGTACTATACTTCACTTTAATATGGAAACGTAACAATGGGTTTATTGTCTTCATCCTTTTTTCTGTTTATTCTATTTTCTAGATAGATTGATTGGAAGGTTTATAGAGTAAGATAGAATGAATAAAGAAAAATTTTAACGAACGGAGCAATCGATCGTTCGAATGATAAACAAGTATCTATGCATTCGTTCCCACAAAATGGTACCAATTCTCCCATTGCGTATTGGTACTTATCGGGTATAGAATAGATCTGCTTCTCTTTGTTCTTATGAACAGAATTGTTCCGTTATTTTCAATGGAACGGAATAAATATTAACTCTTTCTCATACAGAATCCACTGAAAAGGTTAGGTACTTAGGTACATAGTATAGTCCTTTCCAATGCAATGCGATAAAATAAGGTGACATAGTGTCTATTTATCTTTGATAAAGGGGTATTTCCATGGGTTTGCCTTGGTATCGTGTTCATACTGTCGTATTGAATGATCCCGGTCGATTGCTTTCTGTCCATATAATGCATACAGCTCTAGTTTCTGGTTGGGCCGGTTCGATGGCTCTATACGAATTAGCGGTTTTTGATCCCTCTGACCCTGTTCTTGATCCAATGTGGAGACAAGGTATGTTCGTTATACCCTTCATGACTCGTTTAGGAATAACCAATTCGTGGGGTGGTTGGAGTATTTCAGGAGGAACTATAACGAATCCGGGTATTTGGAGTTATGAAGGTGTCGCAGGGGCACATATTGTGTTTTCTGGCTTGTGCTTCTTGGCAGCTATCTGGCATTGGGTGTATTGGGATCTAGAAATATTCTGTGATGAGCGTACGGGAAAACCTTCTTTGGATTTGCCCAAGATCTTTGGAATTCATTTATTTCTCTCAGGGGTGGCTTGCTTTGGCTTTGGCGCATTTCATGTAACAGGTTTGTATGGTCCTGGAATATGGGTGTCCGATCCTTATGGACTAACTGGAAAAGTACAATCTGTAAATCCAGCGTGGGGCGCGGAAGGTTTTGATCCTTTTGTTCCGGGAGGAATAGCCTCTCATCATATTGCAGCGGGTACATTGGGCATATTAGCAGGTCTATTCCATCTTAGTGTCCGTCCGCCTCAACGTCTATACAAAGGATTACGTATGGGAAATATTGAAACTGTACTTTCTAGTAGTATCGCTGCTGTTTTTTTTGCAGCTTTCGTTGTTGCTGGAACTATGTGGTATGGTTCAGCAACTACCCCAATCGAATTATTTGGTCCCACTCGTTATCAGTGGGATCAGGGATACTTTCAGCAAGAAATATATCGAAGAGTTAGCGCCGGACTAGCCGAAAATCTGAGTTTATCGGAAGCTTGGTCTAAAATTCCCGAAAAATTAGCTTTTTATGATTACATTGGTAATAATCCGGCAAAAGGGGGATTATTCAGAGCAGGCTCAATGGACAACGGGGATGGAATAGCTGTTGGATGGTTAGGACACCCCGTCTTTAGAGATAAAGAAGGGCGCGAGCTTTTTGTACGTCGTATGCCTACTTTTTTTGAAACATTTCCGGTAGTTTTAGTAGATGGAGACGGAATTGTGAGAGCCGATGTTCCTTTTAGAAGGGCAGAATCAAAGTATAGTGTTGAACAAGTAGGTGTAACTGTCGAGTTCTATGGTGGCGAACTCAATGGAGTTAGTTATGGTGATCCTGCTACTGTAAAAAAATACGCTAGACGTGCCCAATTAGGTGAAATTTTTGAATTAGATCGGGCTACTTTGAAATCCGATGGTGTTTTTCGTAGCAGTCCAAGGGGTTGGTTCACTTTTGGGCATGCTACGTTTGCTTTGCTCTTCTTTTTTGGACACATTTGGCATGGTGCTAGAACCTTGTTCAGAGATGTTTTTGCTGGTATTGATCCAGATTTGGATGCTCAAGTGGAATTTGGAGCATTTCAAAAAATTGGGGATCCAACTACAAGGAGACAGGTAGTCTGATACAACATTGCTCTGGTATCTTTCGCCTCTATTTTTTTTTGATTTGATATAAGGTACCGGAGAAATCTTGATTTGAATCACCATTTATTCTTTGACTCTTTACTTTTCTTTATATGGTAAATGATCCCAAATGAATAGGTGTGGAAGCTATAATTGTAAACCACGATCGAATCTATGGAAGCATTGGTTTATACATTCCTTTTAGTCTCGACTTTAGGGATAATTTTTTTCGCTATCTTTTTTCGAGAACCGCCTAAGGTTCCGACTAAAACTAAAAAAATGAAATAATTTTTCATTATCTCAATTGAAGTAATGAGCCTCCCAATATGGGAGACTCATTACTTCAACTAGTCCCCGTGTTCTTCGAATGGATCTCTTAGTTGTTGAGAGGGTTGCCCAAAAGCGGTATATAAGGCGTACCCAGTAAAGCTTACAAGTAAACCAGATATGGAGATGGCGACTAGGGTTGCTGTTTCCATTTTTAGATAATTTCAAGATCACAATGGATCTACGATAAGATCGTTTATTTACAACTACAACGGAATGGTATACAAAGTCAACAGATCTCAACCAATGAATAGTATTTTATGGCTACACAAACCGTTGAGGGTAGTTCTAGATCTGGGCCAAGACGAACTACTGTAGGGAATTTATTGAAACCATTGAATTCGGAATATGGTAAAGTAGCACCGGGCTGGGGGACTACACCACTTATGGGGGTCGCAATGGCTCTATTTGCGATATTCCTATCTATTATTTTGGAAATTTATAATTCTTCCGTTTTACTGGATGGAATTTCAATGAGTTAGGTTCATAAGAACTAGAAAGTCCTAGTTTTTCAATCAAAAAAATTACTTTACTTAAGAAAGACTCGGATTTCTAGACCATTCTGGTAGTTCGACCGTGAGATTTATTTGTTTCGGTATTTCCGGAATATGAGTGTGTGACTTGTTATAATTGATCCTATTGATAATACAGAAAATGGGCCTGTCATCTCTATCAAGATGATTCTACCTCGTCGGATATTTATTCTAGTATCTGGAGCACGGAATATATAGAATAGATCAAGAAAA